GTATTTACAACCTTTACTTCTCTATTATACTGTTCAATCCGCTCACGGATAATATTACTAATTTCGTCAGCTCGAATGGTTACCATGAATATTTTTTAATTATTAGTTTTCTTAAAAATAATACCTGTAGGCTAAAGACTAATTACTTATTTCTTTTCTTTTTCTTTTATTGACCCCAACATGTTAATATTTGCACTAATAGTACGTAAATGTAAGTCGCTGTTCAAACAACTATTCAGAGTTCCTAGAGCTCCCCGTAAGGCTTGTTGAAAAACCCGTTGTCGGACTTGATTAATCACTCTTTGCTGTTCAAACTGAATAGTTTCATTTTTGTAATTTTCTAATTGTTCTAGAGTCTTATAACTTGAATTAATTAAATTCAACTTTTCTTTTTCTATCTCAGAGTATCCATTCACTCGAAACTGATCTGCTTCCAGTTGAACTTTCTGTAAGCGAGCCCGTACTTTTTTCAACTGTTCAATGGCCCCTCCACGCAGTTCTTCTGAATTTCGAATAGTATTCAGGATCCTCTGTTTCCGATTATCTAATAAATCACTTAATGAAAGTAGATTATATTTACATACATGTCATAACTTCCATAACCCCTTCCCGAACCAAACATGAATTTTTCAATTCATTTGGCTCTCACGCTCAATTACTTAGAAATTAGTAATAATTCTCATATCTTTTTATATAATATAATGTATAATGTAATGAGCCTGTCCCCTCTTTTTTGTTCATATTCAAAAAAAAATATATAAACTAGCACCGGATAAAAAGATTTAGAGGACTCTTCTGACAAAAAATATGTATATGTAATTGTCAACAAAGTTGTTTCTTTTGTTTATGAAAATCCAAAAAAATTTTATTACTTATACATAACACATAGGTCGTCACTTCAGCATTGAATAAAATAAAAGGGGGCATTTTGCCTCTTTTACAATAAGTTACAAATAAGTCGTTCAAATCGTTTTATCATCTATCAATAGGAGTGTTATCTATTGATAAAATATTCATTTTGAACCACCTCTATATTAACATATTGGTAGAAAGAGTACCATGCTGCATCTAGACTTCAAAGAGTTTGTTTTAACCATATTATATTAAAGGTCCCGTGTTATTGGTTGCTAGAGAATCAAGGTAGATTTTACCAATGAATTGAATCACGAAATGCTATGTTTCTTCCATAAAACATAAATTTTTTATATTTAGTCCGAAGTAATTCGCGCAATCGTGCACCTTTCTTTTATTTCCTAGTTAGAACGAAAAAGGTACAGCTGGTTGTATCCCGCCTATTCCTGAAATAAACAACTCGCACACACTCCCTTCCCAAAAAAGATCAATACACCAAGCACTACACTTAGATTTATTAGATTTGTTGATAAAATATCGGTATTAAACCCGAAACTCCCGGCGGATGGCCAGTAGTAGCCCCAAAAAAGGAAAGAATCGGTTACATTTTTCATATCATCTCCTCGTATGGATAGACTAACTAGATCGACTCAAAAATTGACTAGAGTCATTTTTGTATCACTTCGCACCTCTTTTTTCCTTTCTTGTTCTGTTTCTATTGGGAAATTGTGAAATGGATTTTATTTATGTGAACTATCCCCCCGTTTCAAGACTTAATTTCTTTTGGAGTAGGAACGGGAAGGGTGAAAGCGAGGCGGGATACTAATTCCTCACCCGCAAATCCAACCTTCCCGTAGGTTATTTTCTTTTGTCAACGACGACATAATTCTACGAATGAAATCTTGATATAATTTGAAAAATCAAACGACAAGTCCAAGGCAATAAATATATATTTTGTATTTCTAATATTAAACAAAAGGGTTCGCAAACAAAAGGGCCAATGCTACAACCAGTCCATAAATTGTTAAAGCTTCCATAAAAGCTAGACTAAGCAATAGAGTACCTCGTATTTTGCCCTCCGCCTCAGGCTGTCTCGCGATACCCTCTACAGCTTGACCCGCAGCAGTCCCTTGACCAACCCCCGGTCCAATAGAAGCAAGTCCTACAGCCAACCCAGCAGCAATAACAGAAGCGGCAGAAATAAGTGGATTCATGATAAGTTCCTCGTACCAAAAAAAGAAATAGTTAATGATACAACCACCCAACGAATTATGACTTAATTATTACGATTACGTTGTAGGATTCATCCAATCCAATAGAAGTAACTAAGAACTTCTAGTTGAAATAATAGTATTAGTGAATCATCAGAACTACTTCGATATCTCCTTTTGAGTTTCTATCAGAAGAGTCTTTTGGAATCCATACAACTTTCGCTCTTCCGTTTATTGGTTCCGAACTGGTATTTGAATTCTTCCATCTTTTTTGTAATTTCATCGGTTTTTTCATTCAATTCACAGTAACAAGTAAACGGAAAGTAAAGGACTTCTATTCTATTGCTGAAAATGAGAGGGGTAGGGTCAAAGGAATCTATCTTTAATTAATATATACCCAGTCAATATGTAATATCACATATACCTGTCTTTCTTCCATAACGTAAACCAACTGTTTATCTTCGATTCAATAGGATAGGATTTGAGAATCAATTTTCGAAATATCTCCAAGAGTTGACTTTTTTTTAGCTATTAAAATTCCATATAACTACCTCCTTCGAACCAACTTTTTTATTTCCTTTTTGTAAATTATTTTCCCTTTTGTTTATCATTATTTCAACCGATCCAATCTAACTACACAAATTGATTAGTCAAAATCATCCGCTCTTTTCTCCTTTTTTTGAATCACATGTCCTAGACATATACTCCAAGCATTCTTATATTTTATTTCAATTAGTTGAAATAAAATAATAGAATAATGGGGTATAAATAGAATATTCGTTGAGGGGGGTATGCTAATAAGTGGACGGAAAATAACTTTAGGAAAAAGATCATTTTTTTTGTCTCTTTCCCTTTTTTTTGCAACTCTATAATATCCTACTATCTAATATCGTACTTTTTTTGGTTTTGCTATCCCTTTCTATCGTATATGACGTAGTTATATATTCCTTAAGTAAATTATCTTGAACCAAACGCCTGTTGTTATTTATTGTTTTGAAAAAAACAACAAGACTTTTTTAATGATGGCCTTCCATGGATTCCCCTATATAAGCCGCGGCTAGGGTTGCAAAAATAAGAGCTTGAATACCACTTGTAAATAATCCAAGGAACATAACAGGTATAGGAACCACCGAAGGGACTAAAGAAACAAGAACAACAACGACTAATTCATCAGCTAAGATATTCCCGAAAAGTCGAAAACTAAGCGATAAAGGTTTTGTGAAATCTTCTAAGATGTTAATCGGTAAAAGGATTGGAGTTGGTTGAATATACTTCCCGAAATACCCCAATCCTTTTTTTGTAAGACCCGCATAGAAATATGCCACTGACGTGAGTAAAGCCAAAGCAACGGTAGTATTTATATCATTCGTAGGTGCAGCTAACTCTCCATGAGGTAATTGTATGACTTTCCAAGGTAAAAGAGCTCCTGACCAATTAGAAACAAAAATAAATAGAAACATAGTTCCAATAAAAGGAACCCACGGACCATATTCTTCTCCAATTTGAGTTTTACTAACATCTCGAATAAATTCAAGAACATATTCGAAGAAATTTTGACTCCCACTCGGAATGGTTTGTGGGTTGCGAACAGCTATAGTAGCCGAACCTAATAAGATAGCAATTACAATCCAAGAAGTCATAAGCACTTGGCCATGGACTTGGAAACTACCTATTTGCCAATAGAAATGTTGGCCTACTTCCACACCCGATACATCGTACAAGCCTTTTAGTGTTAGTGTGTTTACTAGAAAATTCATATTTTACCCCCTAAAATTAAAAAATTGACCTTGAATTTTTTTGATTCAACCATCTCTTTGCCTACTTGAATCCTATATTTTGAATACCAACTAAGATTACTATTCTAAGATTACTATTTTGAATACTAAGTAATCACATAATATCCCGGTTACTCTTATTCGGTTTGTTTTTAAAAATTCAGAAATAGCAATCGACTTATTATTAATCAAGGATTTCTTATATAACTAAAATGCCCCTCACAAATTGCGAATACTAATTTGTTAAGAATTAATCGGATTGAAGATATAGCATCATCATTCGCTGGAATCGAGATATCTGCTAGATTGGGATCACAATTTGTATCGATTAAACAAATTGTTGGAATTCCCAAAGCGATACATTCTCGTAGAGCCGTATATTCTTCGTGCTGATCGACGATGATTACAATATCGGGTAAACCTGTCATATATTTAATCCCGCCCAGATATGTTTGCAAACGAGATAATTGTCTTTTGAACACGGCTGCATCTCTTTTTGGAAGACGGCTAAGTCTCCCTGTTTTTTGTTCCATTCTCAAGTCCCTGAACGTATGAAGTCTCGTTTCTGTAGTAGACCAATTCGTTAACATACCGCCGAGCCATTTTTTATTAACATAATGACACCGAGCCCGTATTGCAGCCCAGGCTACTGAATCAGCTGCTTTATTTTTGGTACCAACAATTAAGAATTGTTTTCCTCTACTTGCTGCCTCAAAAACCAAATCACAAGCTTCTGATAAAAAACGAGCAGTTCGCGTTAGATTTGTAATATGAATACCCTTACGCTTTGCAGAGATATATGGTCCCATTTTAGGATTCCATTTCCGAGTACCATGACCAAAATGAACCCCTGCCCCCATCATCTGTTCTAAATTGATGTTCCAATATCTTCTTATCATTTCTCCCCACACCCCCCTTTTTTTTAAGAGACGAGGAACCCTGAACTCAAATAAAAGATTGTTCCGATGGAACCTTCTACTCTACCCTATGATTGGACGTAGAGCCACGACCCAAGTCATTCTATTCTTTTCTAGACATTTCTCTTTTTATTATTAAATCAAATGACTGCACCAAATCAAAGAAAGTAGTGCAAGGAATGAATCTTTTCTTAGCAATCATGAAATCCGATAAATGATTGTTCTGGTGTATCGTGGAAATCCTTTGAAGGGGGATAATCAAAGAATTTTCTTTGGTAAAACAAAATGTCTCTCATTTCTCCATCAAATCGATTCTTTTTTTTTGTTTCAAAAGGAATCTTGTTATATTGTTTTGAAGGATGCACGAATCCTTTGAATCCGGTCCCGCCAGGTATCATCCCCCCCAAAACAACGTTCTCTTTCAAACCTTTCAACCAATCGATACGTCCCCGTAGAGCTGCTTTTGCTAAAACTCGAGCAGTTTCTTGAAAACTCGCTTCTGATATGAAGCTTTGAGTATTGAGGGATGCTCTTGTTATTCCCAATAAGATGGCTCGGTAACAAATTGTTTCTTCCAAAGCTCGTCCCACTCGTTCGGCTCGCAACAATCCAATTAGTTCTCCGGGTGAAAAAACGTTAGACATTCCGTCTTCTGAAACCAACACTTTTGATGTTATTTGACGTACAACAATCTCTACATGCCTATTATGAATCTGCACCCCCTGGGATCGATAAACCTTTTGGATCTTATTAACCAAAGAGATACGACTTTGCACTATAGTTAGCTCAGCACCAACCAAGAATCCCCAAGGAATGCCAAGAATTCTTGTTATACATTCGTTCCAACCTTCAATCCTCTTTTCGAGATTTATCGATATTGAATCAATCGAACGTACTTCTAACACCTGTTCCACTTTTGGAAGACCCTGCGTTATATCACCTGATCTCGATTTTTCATATATAAATGTAACTAATGTGTCTCCTTCGTAAAAAATTTCCCCATAATGGCCATGAACAGTTGCTCCTGGGGTAGCCAAATAAGGCTTAGCTGATCGTATTATTACAGAATCACCTTGAACAAATATAACTTGACCGGATTTTAGGTGCGGTCCGTTTTTGTCTATACACACATTTTGACAAATAAACTGTCCAAGACTTATTATTAGAGAGGTCTCTTCGCAACAACTGTGACGGATAAAATACCAATTCAAATTGAATGGATTGAAAATAATGTTACTGCCTGGATCAGTAGTATAAATTCTACCGCTTTCATCCATTGAATAATATTTTATTGCTTGAAAAGTCTGTTTTAAATTGTCAAGTTGGAAATAATTTGTTAACAGGATCTGATTATGAGTTTTTAAATGGTAAAATAAATAAAAATTATCAATTGAAGGAGACGATCCTAAAGATCCGAATGACTCCCGAATTTCAATTAGTAAATCTTTTTGAATGGATTCTTTTATTACATTATGATAGTTTACTCGGTTGGACGGGCCCATTCGAGAACACTTGGATGATAGCAAAATTATCAATGGTTGGAATTGCTTATTTCTATTCAACAACGTATGAATAGTTCCTTGATTTGGTGGGTTAAGGAATTGTTGAATCCTTGTCTTGGGATAAATGGAATAAAACGGATTACTATGGGTGCAATCTGATCCATTATCCGATAGTAATCCTGAAACTGCGGAATCATTTCTTTTTCCGATATACGAAATAGGAGATTTTGCCAAATTGATTCTTAAGAAATGCCGAATCAAATCGTTTGTTCTTATTTCAACAAAAGAAGCACGGGCTTCTTCGTTAGAAGAGTTTTTTTTATCTTGTTCCCAATTCAATACTAAACAAGTCCGAACTAATTGAATACTTGTATCCGAAATTCCTCTATTTTGGTTGACTTTTCCAGAAAGGATATAATTGACAACTCGAAGTTGCACATTATCACTTTCTTGCAAGATATCAGTAGGGAAAATTGCTGCTAAATTTGGGCCATCCGTTATGTCATATGTAACAACAGGTCGAACCAAAACAAAATACTTTTTTTTGCTAGGTGTAATCCGTTGGACATAGATCCAATTTGTCAATTTTTTGGATTCCTTGGAATTTCCCTTTCCCCTTCCTGGTGGGATCAAAACACCGCTATACCAGGATATTTTATCGGTATCCACAGGAAAATGGATATCTCCAGAAAATATTTTAAGTTCAATTCTGTTTTTTTTTCTCTCCACTCGTACCAACCCACCTACTCGGCTTCTTATATTTAAGGTGATTTGTGTATCTACTCCAATGATACTATTGTTACATACCATTATGAAAGAAGATCCGGATAAGATATGCACTTCCTCAGGAATGAAAAAAAAAAGATCCACTTTCATTTGGGTTTGGTGTTTTGGCATAAATTCCTTGACTCCTCGATACTCAATAAAATCTTCCTTTTTAAGGATTGAATACATTTCGATATTCCCATATCCATATTTAGTAATCCCAGAACGCTTTCTTCTATATCTAGGATCATCGAAATAAGAAAAAATACTATTTATATGTAAAATACCATTTAGGGGGATTTCAGGCGAGATACCCGGAGGGGGCGTTAGTCTAGTCTCGCCTCCTTGAATTGATTGGAGTAAAATGAGAAATCCATTTCTGCGCCTCTTTGACAATAAATTAGAATTCTCGTGCAAAATGGCCGGATATATTAGATTACAATAAAAATCCGAACTAAAGAAGTAGTGTCTCGGCCGGTGTTTAGTTACAGCGAGGTTAGAAGTATAACTTCGCTTGACAGAACGAGAATGCACGTTCAGTTGATCTTGATCCTTGTGAAGCGAAAGGGAGACTGGACTGGATCTGTACGGACCTCCTAATAATACCCATAAATGACTTGTTTTTGGTAATAGATGCACATTCCCATATGTAAATTCAGATGCATGATACACATCGGTACTCCAGTGCATTTCTCCGTCTGAATCCGAATAACTATGTTTTCGAACCCTCTCTTTAAAATTAAAAGTAGGCGTTCCTGCGCGAATCTCAGCAATCACTTGTTCGGATTCTACATATTGATCATTTTGAACTAAAAGAAAACTTTTTCGCGGAATATTGACATTATGAATAAGATCTTCACTCTCAATGATTACATACAAGTCTATAGAACATAGAAAGGCAGGATGCCCGTGACGGGTACGTGTCGGATGAACCAAATCCTCATTGAATTTTATTTTTCCATTACAAGGTGCTCTCACATGTTCTGCAGTACCCCCCGTGAATACGCCGCCGGTATGAAAAGTTCTTAATGTTAATTGAGTACCTGGTTCTCCAATCGATTGACCCGCAATAATACCTACAGCTTCCCCCAATTCAACCAGGTCGCCATGCGTAGGACTCCGCCCATAGCATAATCGGCAGATCCAAGATGTACTCTTACAGGTAAAGGGGGTTCGGATAGATATTGGTTGTGCTCGAACGGTTATGAATCTATTTACAAGCCCAATCCCAATATCTTGATTTCGAGTAGCAATACATCGTGGACCCATATATACATCATCTGCTAATACACAACCAATTAATGATTGAATAAGAATCCTTTCTGACACCATCCCATTCCGAGGACTCACAGAAATACCGCGGCTGGTGCCACAATCTATTCGTCGTACAACAATGTGTTGTACTACTTCAACAAGTCTACGCGTAAGATATCCAGCATCCGATGTTCGTACAGCGGTATCCACAACCCCTTTACGGGCTCCGTAGCAAGAAATGATATATTCTGTTAAAGAGAGCCCTTCTCGTAAATTGCTTTGAATGGGTAAATCAATCATTTGTCCTTGAGGATCCGACATTAACCCTCTCATACCTACTAATTGATGTACCTGGGATGCATTTCCTCTGGCTCCTGAAAAAGACATAATATGAACTGGATTACAAGGGTCGGTCATAGTAAAGTTGAGATTCATTTCTTGTCGCAAATATTCACTTGTAACATACCATATTTCGATGGATTGGCGTAATTTTTCTACCGCGTGTACATTTCCACAATGGTGGTGTTTTTCTAAAATCAAACTTTGTTGTTCAGCATCTTGAACTAGCCATCTCTTCGAGGGTATTGTTAAAAGATCATCAATTCCTAATGAAATGGATGTAGCGGTAGCTTGTTGGAAACCCAGTGTTTTTACTTGATCGAGTATGTGGGATGTATATCCCATTCCGAAGTGATCTATTAATCGACTAATAAGTCGTTTCATGGCAGTTCCGTCTATCGATTTATTGTGAAAGACCAGATTGGCCCGTTCTACCATAAGTACCTCCATATTATGTTGAGTAGGATTCGACAATAGATTTTGGTCGGTGATTGGAAAACTTCCCTTTCTTGATCTTGATTCGCATAGAATTTTCGGAACTATAATCCTAACTGAACCAGAGAGGCCTGAATTCGCACTGGTATTATACAATTACCTTTGTTAGTTAGGTAGTACCATAGAAACAGGCATGAGAAAACCCCTGTATGGCTTCGTCAATTTCTCGATAAAGAGAAATATGACCAACGGTAGTTCGAATGTATAGAAAAATAATTTTTTTTTTTATACTTCTGACTATTAGATAGTGTTCATAAATTTCATAATAAATACCTAAAGATTCATAGTGAACTTCGATGGGAGTTTCTCTTGAAGCAATAACGCGTTGATCTAGTCGCCACCGGAGCCACAAAGGACTATCTAAATTTATTTGTTTCTTCCGATAAGCTCCAATTGCATCATAGGAATTACAAAAAAAAGGTTCTTTCCTATACTCATAGCTATTATTATCGCTTCTCTTAGTTTGATATTTTATGCGATTACCTGGACTATATCTATTTATACAAATACCTCGACGATTTTCGCTAGTTAATACATAAAGTCCCATAAGCATATCTTGGGTTGGTACGGAAATGGGATCTCCAATAGCTGGAGACAAAAGATTTATATGAGAAAACATAAGTAAACGGGCTTCCGCTTGGGCCTCCAAAGATAACGGGACATGAACAGCCATTTGATCCCCATCAAAATCTGCATTGAATCCCTTACAAACTAATGGATGTAAGCAAATAGCACGCCCCTCCACTAAAACGGGCTGGAATGCCTGTATGCCTAATCTATGCAGAGTAGGTGCTCTATTCAGCAATACAGGATGTCCCCTCATAACTTCCTGAAGGATTTCCCATACAATGGATTCTTTTTCCCGAATTTTACTCTTAGCAACTCCTATG